AGGAGTACATCTTGGATCTGCCGATTGTGTTATGGCCGGAGTCCTACTCATGGCGACTTGGTGGAACTGGGAGAAGCTGTAGGTATTATTGCGGGTCAATCTATTGGAGAACCGGGCACTCAACTAACATTAAGAACTTTTCATACTGGTGGAGTATTCACAGGGGGTACTGCAGAACATGTGCGAGCCCCCTCTAATGGAAAAATCAACTTCAACGAGGATTTGGTTCATCCTACACGTACACGTCATGGGCACCCTGCTTTTCTATGTTCTATGGACTTGTATGTAACTATTGAAAGTGAAAATATTATACATAACGTGACTATTCCACCCAAAAGTTTTCTATTAGTTCAAAACGATCAATATGTAGAATCAGAACAAGTGATTGCTGAGATTCGCGCGGGAACATATACTTTGAATTTTAAAGAGAGGGTTCGAAAACATATTTATTCTGACTCAGAGGGAGAGATGCATTGGAGTACCGATGTGTACCATGCACCCGAATTTACATATAGTAATGTTCATATCTTACCAAAAACAAGTCATTTATGGATATTAAATGGAGTGTCGTGCGGATCCGGTGCAATCTCTTTTTCACTCCACAAGGATCAAGATCAAATGAACATTCATTCTCTTTCTGCCGCAGGAAGATATATTTCTAACCTTGTAGTAAATAATGATCAAGTTCAAGTAAGACACAAATTCTTTAGTTCAAATCCTTCTGATAAAAAAAAAAGCGGGATTCCTGATTATTCAGGGCTTAATCGAATCCTATGTACGGGTCATTTTTATTTTATATATCCTGCTATTCTCCACGAGAATTCGGATTTATTGGCAAAGAGGCGAAGAAATAGATTAATCATTCCATTCCAATCGATTCAAGAAGGAGACAAAGAGCTAATGCCCCCTTCTGGTATCTCGATTGAAATACCTCTCAATGGCATTTTTCATAGAAATAGTATTCTTGCTTATTTTGATGATCCTCAATACAGAAAAAAGAGTTCAGGAATTACTAAATATAGGACTATAGGAGTTCATTCCATTTTTAAAAAAGAGGATTTAATTGAGTATCGAGGAGTCAAAGAATTGAAGCCAAAATACCAAATGAAACAAATGAAAGTAGATCGATTTTTTTTCATTCCCGAGGAAGTGCATATTTTACCTGAATCTTCTTCCATAATGGTACGGAACAATAGTATCATTGGAGTAGATACACCAATCACTGTCAATATAAGAAGTCGAGTAGGCGGATTGGTTCGAGTAGAGAAGAAAAAAAAAAGTATTGAATTAAAAATATTTTCTGGGGATATCTATTTTCCTGGAGAGACGGATAAGATATCCCGACACAGCGGCATCTTGATACCACTCGGAGCGGTAAAAAAAAAAAATTCTACGGAATCCAAAAAATTTAAAAATTGGATCTATGTCCAATGGATCACACCTACCAAGAAAAAGTATTTTGTTTTAGTTCGACCCGTAATTATATATGAAATAGCGGATGGTATAAATTTAGTAAAACTTTTCCCACAGGATCTGTTGCAGGAAAGGGATAATCTGGAACTTCAAGTTGTCAATTATATTCTTTATGGAAATGGAAAACCAATTCATGGAATTTCTGACACAAGCATTCAATTAGTTCGGACTTGTTTAGTCTTGAATTGGGATCGAGACAAAAGAATTTCTTCTATTGAAGAGACCCGCGCTTCTTTTGTTGAAGTAAATACAAATGGTTTGATTCGAGATTTTCTAAGAATTGACTTAGTGAAATCCCATATTTCATATATCAGAAAAAGGAATGATCTCTCTGGTTCAAGATTGATCGCTGATAATGAGTCAGATCGCACTAATATCAATCCATTTTATTCTATTTATTCCAAGGCAAAGATTCAACAATCACTTAGCCAAAATCCCGGAACTATTCGTATGTTGTTGAATAGAAATAAGGAATGCCAATCTTTAATAATTTTGTCATCGGATCATTGTTTTCAAATGGTCCCATTCAATGATGTAAAATATCACAATGTGATAAAAGAATCAATTAAAAGAGATCCTCTAATTCCAATTAGGAATTCGTTAGGCCCTTTAGGAACAGCCCTTCAAGTTGCAAAGTTTTATTCATTTTCCCGTTTAATAACTCATAATCAGATCTTGATAACTAAATATTTGCAACTTTACAATTTAAAGGAAACTTTTCAAGTATTTAAATATTATTTAATGGGCGAAAACGGGAAAATTTATAAGCCTGATCTATGCAGTAACATCGTTTTGAATCCATTCCATTTTAATTGGCATGTTCTCTATGATAATTATCATCATAAGTCTTGTGAAAAAACATGTACAATACTTAACCTTGGTCAATTTCTTTGTGAAAATGTATGTATAGCTAAAAACGAACCACACCTAAAATCGGGTCAAGTTCTAATTGTTCAAATGGATTCGGTAGTAATAAGATCGGCTAACCCTTATTTGGCGACTCCAGGAGCAACTGTTCATGGCCATTATGGAGAAATGCTTTATGAAGGAGATATACTACTTACATTTATATATGAAAAATCGAGATCTGGTGATATAACACAGGGTCTTCCAAAAGTGGAACAGGTATTAGAAGTGCGTTCGATTGATTCAATATCGATGAACCTAGAAAAGAGGGTTGAGGGTTGGAACGAGCGTATAACAAGAATTCTTGGCACCCCCTGGGGATTCTTGGTTGGTGCTAAGCTAATTATAGCACAAAGTCGTATTTCTTTGGTTAATAAGATCCAAAAGGTTTATCGATCCCAGGGGGTGCAGATCCATAATAGACATATAGAAATTATTGTGCGTCAAATAACATCAAAAGTATTGGTTTCAGAAGATGGAATGTCTAATGTTTTTTTACCCGGTGAACTAATTGGATTGTTGCGAGCTGAACGAACGGGACGGGCTTTGGAAGAAGCGATCTGTTATCGAGCCCTATTATTGGGAATAACGAAAACATCCCTGAATACTCAAAGTTTTATATCCGAAGCGAGTTTTCAAGAAACTGCTCGAGTTTTAGCAAAGGCCGCTCTCCGGGGTCGTATCGATTGGTTGAAAGGTCTGAAAGAGAACGTTGTTTTAGGAGGGACGATACCCGTTGGTACCGGATTCAAAAGATTAATGCATCGTTCAAGGCCAAGGCAACATAACAAGATTATTTTGAAAAAAAGGATTTTCGAGGGAGAAATGAGAGATATTTTGTTCCACCACAGAGAATTATTTGATTTTTTCATTTCAAAGAATTTTTGTGATATATCAGAACAATCATTTCGAGGATTTAATCATTCCTAAGAGCGTATTCATCCTTTTCCTTTCAACGTGGTCATTTTTATTTGGTAATAGTAATAAAGATAATAACGAATAGAAAAAAATGAATGGCCCGATCTAATTGTGTATCAACGGCCAATCTTCGGTAGAAGAGAAGGTTCCATCGGAACAATTATTTATTTCTATTTCAGGATACCTGATCTCTTTTTTTTTTTTGAAAAAAAAAAAAGAGAGAGAGAAAGTGTGGGGATAAATGACAAAAAGATATTGGAACATAACTTTGGAAGAGATGATGGGAGCAGGAGTTCATTTTGGCCATGGTACTAGGAAATGGAATCCTAGAATGGCACCTTATATATCTGCAAAGCGTAAGGGTATTCATATTACAAATCTTACCAGAACTGCTCGTTTTTTATCAGAAGCTTGTGATTTAGTTTTTGATGCAGCAAGTAGTGGAAAACAATTCTTAATTGTTGGTACCAAAAATAAAGCAGCTGATTCAGTAGCGCGGGCTGCAATAAGAGCTCGGTGTCATTATGTTAATAAAAAATGGCTCGGTGGTATGTTAACGAATTGGTATACTACAGAAAAGAGACTTCATAAGTTCAGGGACTTGAGAGCGGAACAAAAGGCGGGGAGACTCAACTGTCTTCCAAAAAGGGATGCCGCTATGGTGAAGAGACAACTATCTCGCTTGGAAAGATATCTGGGCGGCATTAAATATATGACGCGGTTACCCGATATTGTAATAATCGTTGATCAGCAAGAAGAATATACGGCTCTTCGAGAATGTATCACTTTGGGAATTCCAACGATTTGTTTAATCGATACAAATTGTGAACCCGATCTCGCGGATTTTTCGATTCCAGCTAATGATGATGCTATAGCTTCAATCCGATTAATTCTTACCAAATTAGTATTTGCAATTTGTGAGGGTCGTTCTAGCTATATACGAAATTTTTGATTAATAATAAGATAAATAAATTATTGGTTTTGGGGAACTCCATAGATTTATGGAATCGGTTACTATACTATTACTGAATCGCGCAAAAAAGAATAACCGCAGATATTATGTGATTAGTTGGTATTCAAAATAAAAAAAAAATGGAAGTAGACAAGCCGAAAAAGAGATGGTTGAATCAAAATAATTCCTTTTTAAGTTGTATTTCTTTCAGAGGGCAATATGAATGTTCTATTATGTTCCATCAACACATTAAAAAGATTATACGATATATCGGCTGTGGAAGTAGGCCAACATCTCTATTGGCAAATAGGGGGTTTCCAAGTCCATGCCCAAGTACTTATTACTTCTTGGGTTGTTATTGCTATTTTATTAGTTTCAGCCATTCTAGTTGTTCGAAATCCACAAACCATTCCTACTGACGGTCAGAATTTCTTTGAATATGTCCTTGAATTCATTCGAGACGTGAGCAAAACTCAGATTGGAGAAGAATATGGTCCGTGGGTTCCCTTTATTGGAACTATGTTTCTATTTATTTTTGTTTCTAATTGGTCAGGGGCTCTTTTGCCTTGGAAAATCATACAGTTACCTCATGGGGAGTTAGCTGCACCCACAAATGATATAAATACTACTGTTGCGTTAGCTTTACTTACGTCGGTAGCATATTTTTATGCGGGTCTTTCAAAAAAAGGATTAGGTTATTTTGGTAAATACATCCAACCAACCCCAATCCTTTTACCGATTAACATCTTAGAAGATTTCACAAAACCCTTATCACTTAGTTTTCGACTTTTCGGAAATATATTAGCTGATGAATTAGTAGTTGTTGTTCTTGTTTCTTTAGTACCTTTAGTGGTTCCTATACCTGTCATGTTCCTTGGATTATTTACAAGCGGTATTCAAGCTCTTATTTTTGCAACTTTAGCTGCGGCTTATATAGGTGAATCTATGGAAGGCCATCATTGACTAGTTTTCAAAATAGTCTTTTTTTTTTTTTTTAGCTTAGCCCACCGCAATGTATGTGCGGTTCAAAATAATCTACTTAAAGGATTAAAGGAACGGAACAAAAATATAGAAAGAAAAAAAAAGATGTAAATTCAATAAGGTCTAAATAAAATAAGTATAAGATTTTGTCTAAAAGTAAAAAAGATTAACAGGGAGTTGTAAAAAAAATAGGAAAGAGATCCATATAAAATAAAAGATCTTTTTCCTGTTTTTCCTAAAAAGACTCTTTCTTTGACCAATTTATACTTCCCTCCAATAAATATTTTTTTTTATTTAGATTGTTTTGTTGATTCAATTTGTTGATTCAATTAGAACATTCAATTTCAGATTAGATAAATATTTGATTATTTAGATTATTAGATTTAGATTAGATTATAAAAAGAAATTAATTAATAATTATAATAATTATATAAATAAATAAAAATAAAAAAATTAATAATTATTAATTAGTATTAGAATCCATAATTAAAAAATAATTTGAATAAGAATTTCTATGGTATTTTCGTTTACGACGTGTGATTAAAAAGATGTTATATAGAACAGATTCTCCTTTCATTCAGTCATTCAATTCAACGATTGACCAAATTGAAATGGAATTGGAATAAATATAAATAATAAAATAAAATTACATGAACTTAGATAACTCAAATGCTGATATTTCTATGCAATAATAATAATTAGGTCTACTTACTGAATTGATTTAGATTTATTTTATCCATATGGACTCGTGATAAATAAAAGGAAGAGAAGGCTTTTAAAAAACGAGATTAAAAAAAATAGGGTACGAGTGGAGGGGTCAAACTAGGTGTATAGAATCTAATCGCTATAAGACAGCTCTTTGTTTTGTGGATGTTTCAAAAGAAATTCTCGAATCCGATTGAATCTAAGACTAGAATAATAGGTTTACGGTATGTAAAAAACACATGTATATGTGATATTAGATATTAACTAGTTATATATGAACTAAACATATATCTAAATTTTCCCTGCTACTTTAGCTTTAGATAGGGATTCAAAAATAGAAGTGCTTCCGTTTTATCTAGTATCTAGAGAATTGTGAATTGAATCTTGAATGACTAAAGAGATTAAATCAAAAAAAAGAACGAAGAATTCAAAGAATAGTTTCGAAATGTAAAGTACGATAAGAACAAAAGTTGTAGGGATTCACAAAAACTATGTGGATATAAACTAAAAAAGAAATATCGAAGTCTTATAAATCTTATTTGAGTTCAATAAATGTTCTTTTTTTTTTTTCAATTCAGAATTCTTAATTACTTCGACTGGATAAATCTTAATGATAGAATAATTAAGTCATAATTTGTTGGTTGATTGTATCATTAACTATTTCTTTATTTTGGGCGCGAGGAACTTATCATGAATCCACTGATTTCTGCCGCTTCGGTTATTGCTGCTGGGTTGGCCGTCGGGCTTGCTTCTATTGGACCCGGGGTTGGTCAAGGTACTGCTGCAGGTCAAGCTGTAGAAGGGATCGCGAGACAACCCGAGGCAGAGGGAAAAATACGGGGTACTTTATTGCTTAGTCTGGCTTTTATGGAAGCTTTAACAATTTATGGGCTGGTTGTAGCATTAGCGCTTTTATTTGCGAATCCTTTTGTTTAATCCTAAAAATACAACAAATCTAAATATTTTTTTGGTGAACTTGCTTTGCTGCTCTTGCTTTTTCGAATCCTATTAAGATTTTACTTCTACAATTATTTATTCGTTCGGATTCAAACAAGAACCCATGGGAAGGGCTGATTTGAGGGTGAGTAATTAGCATACTGACTCGCCTTCTTCCTTCCCTTTTTTTTTATTTAGTCCAATGAACCCCCTCTTCTTTTTTTTTTTAGAAAGTTTTTTAAAATGTCGCAAAAAACTAGGTATTTGGCAATTGACATAAGACCTTGTATCTAATTCTAATAAGTATCATTTTCTTGTCGGAAATCTTCCAATTGACCAATTTCATTTAAATAAAATCATCATCAATATACAATATAATATACAATATCTAAATATATTGATATTAATATATTGAAAAAAAAAAATGAAATAGTAAAAAAATTCAAATAGAATGAATAATGAATATAGAAATCAAATTCTAAATTATTATATTAGTTAGTATTAGATTTAGATTCTATCTATTAATATTTAATAATCTATTAATATTTAATAATTAATAATAATAATATAATATTAATAATAATAATATGAATTATTAATAATAATAATTCGTTTTTTATATTATTAAA